CTGAGAGCCGTATATGAGAATTTCATCTCGTACGGCTCAAACAGAAACACCAAAATACAAGTTATATCAGATATGTGATATGTTCGAAACTAACTACTTGTACGATTCACTCTTTTCTGACCATAGTAAATAGGAAAGAATAAAAATACGAAAGCTCTTTATTGTATTGTGGTTATAATGCCAAAATATCAAGTCGGCTCATTCATCTATATGTTGATCAGGCCTCTTGAATCCTCTATATTACCTATTTTATTTATTGTTATTTTTGTGTAATGAGATTTTACGACTGTTTTTATTTATTATTGATAGGAATTCTCTTGTTAAAGCCTATGAATCAATTAAAACCTCAGATTCATACTAGAACCACGATGAGTTACAATAAAACCCGGTCAAACTACGTACAAAAATTCTTTGAGTAAGAACCGTTGGATCATCACTTATTCAATGAACAAAGAACAAACATAATGACTAAAAATCCAAAGAGACCTTTGGACTTTAATCAAAAAGAGCATAAACGAGAGTTTGAAAGAAAATTTTTTTTTTTATAAATAAAAAAACTTCTAAATCTAACTCTTTGAAAAAAAAAAATTGAAAGTCCGGTAACGAGGTCTGAATATTAAGTATGAGTCATAGTTCTAATACTTTGTAATGGATTTAATATATTCCGTGCTTCAGATACGAGCATATAATGAAATAATGAAAATATCTGACGAAATAAAACCATCTCTAGCAAGATGACAGATCTATTCGCTGTACTATCCATAGGATCAATTATAACAAGTCACACACTCATATTCCGGAAATACAGAAACAAAGAAATTTCACGGTCGAACTACCAAAATAGAATCGGATAAAAATCAGGGATCTACATGCTTCACCTTGTCTTGAAAAGTTAGTTAATAGTTCTTGTAAATATAATTTAATTCATTGAAATTCCATCCAGTAAAATAGAAGAATTATAAATCTCCAAAATAATAGAAAGGAATATCGCAAATAGAGCCATTGCAATACCCATCAAAGGAGTAGTTCCCCACCCAGGAGCTACTTTACCATATTCTGAGTTCAACGGTTTCAATAAATCCCCTACAATAGTTCGTCTTGAACCAGATCTAGAACTACCCTCAACGGTTTGTGTAGCCATAAATCCTATTTTATATTCATTGAGATCTGTTGACTTTGTATACCTTTCCGTTGTAAATAAATGATCTTAGCATAGATCCATTGGGGTCTTGAAAATATATAATAATGGAAACAGCAACGCTAGTTGCCATCTTTCTATCTGGTTTACTTGTAAGTTTTACTGGGTACGCCTTATATACTGCTTTTGGGCAACCCTCTCAACAACTACGAGATCCATTCGAAGAACACGGAGACTAGTTGAAGTAATGAGCCCCCAATATTGGAAGGCTCATTACTTGAGATACTGAAAAATCATTTTGTATTTTTAGTTGGAACTTTAGGCGGTTCTCGAAAAAAGATAGCGAAAAAAATTATTCCTAGAGTTGAGACTAAGAGGAATGTATAAACCAAAGCTTCCATAGATTCGATCGTGGTTTACAATTATAGCTTTCATACCTGTTTATTTGAGATCGTCTCCCGGATAAAGAAAGAGCAAGGCAAGAGTTTAAAGAAAAGACATGGATTCAACCTAAGATTTATCCGGTATCCTATATCAAATCACAAAACGAAAGACCAAAATATATATATATTGTATCAGATTACCTGTCTTCTTGTAGTTGGATCTCCAAGTTTTTGGAATGTTCCAAATTCTACTTGAGCGTCCAAATCTGGGTCAATACCAGCAAAAACATCCCTGAACAAGGTTCTAGCACCATGCCAAATATGTCCGAAGAAGAAAAGCAGAGCAAATGAAGCATGTCCAAAAGTAAACCAACCTCTAGGACTGCTACGAAAAACACCATCGGATTTCAAAGTAGCACGATCTAATTCAAAAATTTCACCCAATTGAGCACGTCTAGCATATTTTTTAACAGTAGCAGGATCACTATAACCAACTCCATTGAGTTCACCGCCATAGAACTCAACAGTTACACCTACTTGTTCGACACTATATTTCGATTCTGCCCTTCTAAAAGGAACATCGGCTCTAACAATTCCGTCTCCGTCTAACAAAACAACCGGAAATGTTTCAAAAAAAGTAGGCATACGACGTACAAAAAGTTCACGCCCTTCTTTATCTCTAAAGATAGGGTGTCCTAACCAACCGACAGCTATTCCATCCCCGTTGTCCATTGAACCCGCTCTGAATAATCCCCCTTTTGCCGGATTATTGCCGATGTAATCATAAAAAGCTAATTTTTCAGGAATTTTAGACCAAGCTTCAGATAAACTTTGATTTTCTGTTAGCTCAGCACTAACTCTTCGATATATTTCTTGTTGGAAATATCCTTGATCCCATTGATAACGAGTGGGACCAAATAATTCAATCGGGGTAGTTGCTGAACCATACCACATAGTTCCAGCAACTACAAAAGCTGCAAAAAAGACAGCAGCTATACTACTGGAAAGGACAGTTTCAATATTTCCCATGCGTAATCCTTTGTAGAGACGTTGGGGCGGACGGACACTAAGATGGAATAGACCCGCCAATATGCCCAAAGTTCCTGCTGCAATATGATGAGAGGCTATTCCTCCCGGAACAAAAGGATCAAAACCTTCCACACCCCATGCTGGATTTACAGCTTGTACCCTTCCCGTTAGTCCATACGGATCGGATACCCATATTCCGGGACCATACAATCCTGTTACATGAAATGCGCCAAAACCAAAGCAAGCCACCCCTGATAGAAATAAATGAATTCCAAAGATCTTGGGCAAATCCAAAGAGGGTTTTCCTGTACGTTCATCACAAAATATTTCTAGATCCCAATATACCCAATGCCAGATAGCTGCTAAAAAGCACAAGCCAGAAAACACAATATGTGCACCAGCGACACCTTCGTAACTCCAAAGACCCGGATTCGTTATAGTCCCCCCTGTGATACTCCAACCACCCCATGAATTGGTTATTCCTAAACGAGTCATGAAGGGTATAACGAACATACCTTGTCTCCACATTGGATCAAGAACAGGATCAGAGGGATCAAAAACAGCTAATTCGTATAGAGCCATCGAACCAGCCCAACCAGCAACCAGAGCTGTATGCATTATATGGACAGAAATCAAACGGCCGGGATCATTCAATACGACCGTATGAACACGATACCAAGGCAAACCCATGGAAATACCCCCCTTTTTTCAATTAAGAAATAGACGCTATGTAACTTTATTGCACTGTAAAAAAACTAGACTATGGAACTTACTTGTGGATTATCTCGGGGAAAGGATTAATATTTGTTCTATTCTTTTAGTAAGAATTTATTTTAATAATAATGTAACAATTTTGTTCGTAGAAACAAAAAGAAGCAGATTTATTCTACACCCGATAAGGACCAATACGCAATGGTCGGGTGTTGATAGCATTTTATATGAGTAACTGCATCTAGATTTGTTCATTATCCAAAAGAACTATTTTTAACAAATTTACTTTATTCATTCTGTCTTCCTTTTTTATCAACTTCTTTTTTTTTTATCTATGGATAAAATATTATTAAGATAATAAACCTCCTACTTTTACGCTTTCACATCAAAGTGAGATTATAGTACTTAATTTTTATTTCATTTAATGCCTATTGGTGTTCCACAAGTACCTTTTCGAAATCCTGGAGACGAAGATGCAGCGTGGGTTGACGTATAGTGCGACTTGTCAGATATATTTGGTTATACGGTATTTACCCGTTCTCTTCACCAATTGAGATATCCTCGCTTTCGCCCAAGAAAGATTGATTGAATTATCAAAAATTTGGAGCGTGAAATGCAATGAAGAAAATTAAATATATTTTTTAGGGGATATACAGATTAATATTACAAATTAGAATAATTTATGGTTGCCTTGGTTCAAACAATAAAATGAAGTATCCAGGCTCCGTTTAGAAAAAACCAATTGGTAATATATCTATGATTTCTACTTAAAATATCATATTCTATTTATTTCTATTTATAATATAAATAGAAATAAATAGAAGTGATCTAAAACTATTAATAAATTGAGTAATATGATGAATACATTGAATATTTAATTTAATATTTGGCGGGAGACATAAATAAATTGAAAAAAAAGAAGTTGTAGCAAAAAGACGTAGTATGTCGGGCATTTGGCCTATATATGCAAATCAAAACCGATCAGATCTTTACTCGGAGTAGAGCATAAACCTAAAAGAATTCAAGAAGACCATTCAGGAACAAGAAAATTACATCGTGATTTGGATTGAATTCCGATGAAAGAATACATCAATGAAAAGTTAGTCCGATAAGTTTAGTTAATTTTTATTATTTATAATTTAGATATAAATATAAATAATAAAGAAATAAGACTCGAATCTACACATTGATTCTTTTTTTTGCGATTTGTATTGAACCGTATGCGTTAAAAGATGCATGTACGGTTCCGAAAGGGATACAATTTTATCCCACTCAACCGACTTTATCGAGAAAGATTACTTTTTTTAGGCCAAGAGGTTGATGACGAGATCTCGAATCAACTTATTGGTCTTATGATATATCTCAGTATAGAGGATGATACCCCGGATCTGTATTTGTTTATAAACTCTCCCGGCGGATGGGTAATACCTGGATTAGGTATTTATGATACTATGCAATTTGTCCAACCAGATGTACAAACAATATGCATGGGATTAGCCGCTTCAATGGGATCTTTTATTCTCGTCGGAGGAGAAATTACCAAACGTCTAGCATTCCCTCACGCTTGGCGCCAATGAGTTTTTTATTTGATTTGAGAGAAAAAAGAAGACAAGACTATGCCTTCGCGATATATGAAATATGAATATTAAGTAATAATAGCATGGCACTTAGAATTCGATAGGAAATTTTTTTTTTTTAATTGTTAAATTATGTATCGAAAGAGTAGTATGAGATAAAGGGTATTTCCTATTTTATATGATATATAAGGAGACCCATTTCAGCGTCACAAACTTTTGAGTTTTCACACCGAAAAACTCTTAACAAGATATATATTATTCTTATTCTGAAAGAATACGAAAAAAAAATTCTTTTTTTATTTGATATTTGAAAAAAAAGAAACTTTGGGATTGCTAAATAACAAACGAAATTAATATATAAAGCAACGGAACCATCATAGTATTTTTTTAACTACCCCAAAACAAAAGGAAGGGTGGTTAGTGGATCATTTATCTATGTGAATATGATAGACCCTCTAATTTATTTATTTTATATTTATTTTTTCAATGTAAAAGAAAGAGGGTATATAAAGTGAATTCCATTGTGGGAGCCGTATGCAATGTGCAAAAAATGCCTGTACGGTTGTTGAATTCTATCTTTTTATTATATTTTTATTTTCGCCTTTCATCACGCGAGATAGAATAATAATTTATTATGTTATTTAATCAGGGTAATGATCCATCAACCTTCTACTTCTTTTTATGAGGCAAGGACGGGAGAATTTATCCTGGAAACGGAAGAACTACTGAAGCTGCGCGAAACCCTCACAAAGGTTTATGTACAAAGAACGGGCAAACCCTTATGGGTTGTTTCCGAAGACATGGAAAGAGATGTTTTTATGTCAGCAACAGAAGCCCAAGCTCACGGACTTGTTGATCTTGTAGCGGTTGAATAAAAAATAAGAGGGATTTCACGCAAGTATGCAATTTGATATTTTATCTTCTTACCAGGTTTAATACAATATTCTAAATATTCTATCAATACATTAATAAAAAATGATTCATAATTCTCCGGTTAGGATCGATCTAAACCATCCCATTATGTATATGATTCAACATGCCAACTATTAAACAACTTATTAGAAACACACGACAGCCAATCAAAAATGTAACGAAATCCCCCGCTCTTGGAGGATGTCCTCAGCGACGAGGAACATGTACTAGGGTGTATGTGCGACTCGGTCAGATCATGGACTAGAATTGATCCAGTATAAGTGATCAGTAACAGTGAATAGGATAGAATGGAAGAAGATCATTCACTATACGAAAAATTAAAATATCTAAAAATCTAAAAAAGATATATCTTATCCTTTCCTTTTATTGTGGTATCAAATAAATTTATGGTTGAAATTAGTACAAATCCAATCAATTACGTTTTTAATTTAAGATGAGAAAGAATTCCCTATTGGTAGCAAATGGTATTCATTAAGCAGGGAAATCCTATTTAACTTTAAAAAGGAGAAAGATTATGCCCTTAACTCTTGACTCCTGTAAGAACGGACTGACAAGGTCAGCCACTCAGCTAATCTTCATAATTAAATAAAATACCGTTACTGTTATAGGTGGGTCTCGTTGTGAAAGACCTATTACTGGATAATGATGGGTAGAGCCAAAGAGTGTGAACTGTACAAGTTAACAATACCATTGATTAAATGAAATCAGGGATAGAGGCTCCGGTGTATAGAGAAGACCTCACCGTTTAAGAAGCAACCATATAAACGATGTAAACCACTATACCTATTTCTATTTACTACTTTTTTTCTATTTTTTGATATCCAGTATCAATACAATTTATTATTATTATTTCGAGCTGAGAAGACTATAAAAAAAAAAATAAAAAAGCGTGGTCGGGAAGGTTATAGTAGCAAAAGCCATTGGAGTTTTTATTTTATACATTGGAAGAATCCGTTTTGTTATTAATAGACTAGGAAAGGGAAAGGAAATAACTGAAAGAAACGAAATCAATTAGTTATTCATCAAAGTTTCATTTATTTATTCAATGACTAGAATTAAACGAGGATATATAGCTCGAAGACGTAGAACCAAAATTCGTTTATTTGCATCAAGTTTTCGAGGGGCTAGTTCAAGACTTTCTCGGACTATTACTCAACAGAAAATAAGAGCTTTGGTTTCGTCTCATCAAGATAGAGGTAGGCAAAAGAGAGATTTTCGGCGTTTGTGGATCACTCGGATAAATGCAGTAATCCGAGCCAATAAACTATACTATAGTTATAGTAGATTAATACACAAGCTGTACAAGGAGCAGTTGCTCCTTAACCGTAAAATACTTGCACAAATAGCTATATTAAATAGGAATTGTATTTATATGATTTCGAATGAGATCTTAAAATAAGATAAGGAGATTGGAAGGAATCCATTGGAATGTTTTAATGGAGTTGGTTGGCGAGTAAATTAAATTCGGGAAGGTAGAGTAGAAATTAGTATCATAAAATATGATATAATATGATAAAATAAAGCCGTCACAATGAACAAAGACGTTCAATAAAAAAATATTTCTTCTTCATTCCCAAATTATTTGTTTATTACTTTTTCTTACGACACAAGACTAAAATCTTAATTTTTTAAAATTTTTTGAGCAAAACGTCAATTCGCATTTGAAGTCGGATTGAAGTTTTATTTTGATTCAATTGAAGAGCAAGCCTATTTATTTTTAATTCTAAGAACAGTAGTTATAGGAGTCGACTCGCTTCTTTCAAATTGTTTCTCATTATTAAGAAAAGGTAACAAAGATAAAATACGAGCTTGTTTTATAGCAATAGTAATTAATCGTTGTTGTTTTAAGGTCAATCTATTAACCCGCCTAGATAATATCTTTCCTTGTTCACTAATAAATCGACTAATTAAACTCATGTTTCTATAATCAATTCGATCCCCCGATTGTATCGGGGGCAAACGCCTACGAAAAGATCGCTTGGATTTAAGAAGGAGCCGCTTGGATTTATCCATGGTTTTTTTATTCCTTGTCCTGAAAATCCTAATTCTTTTTTGATCGGATCAGAAATGATTAAAAAAAAAAGGATTTCTTTAGTTTTGTTTATTTTATATTTAAATAAATATATAAAATATAAATATACGATCTGTTATATATAATTTTTGTTATATATAATATGTCGTTTTTCGTCTTCCTTCGAAGGCAAGGCTAACGCGTGAGTGATTGGTTCGATCTATTTCTTTATCTCCCCGTGAATCGTATGTTTGTAACAAAAGGGACAGAATTTTCTCAATTCCAATCGACTAGGCGTATTATGTCTATTTTTTTGAGTAATATATCGGGAAATGCCTATTGATTCCTTATTAACGCGGTTTCGAATACAACAGGTACATTCCAAAAAAATCGTTACTCGAGCTTCTTTACCCCTGGCCATGAACCTCCTTTGTTTTTTTGATTGACTCAACTCTTATATTTTTCGATCTGAAGCGAAGAATGAAGGAAATAAAAATAGAAGTTGCTAAATTGAAATCCAATTATGAAGGATTTCGTTGCAATCTCTCAATTCAATATAGTAATATTAAGTAATATAATGATTTCTAACTCGATATTTATAATCGCTGTACAATATTTAATTTTTCATTGAATTATTTTGTATGATATTTGTATGATATTGTTACCACAGCTATTCCATTTTATTTCTCGATCTATTATTAATTTCATTTTTGGTCCTGGAACCCCGAGTTCTTAGTTTCAATGAGGTGAATCCGCTTTTATTCTTTATCTAATATTTGATTGTAGCTTTAATTTTATTAACCCCCTTACCATCTCACTTACTATTATGAAAAAAAAGGGAATATTAACGCATCCGGAAATAAACGATTGATCTCTATCAATAAACCCGCTAAAGAAACAAACCATAGAGTACTTACTACCGGTGCCACGGAAAGATATGTTTTTAGATCTCGCATTTAACCCCCCCCCCCTTCTTTATTATTTTTTTTTCTAATTTGTAATACATAATAGTAATACATATATGACTGGATGTGTCTATGTAGTTAATGACTGACACTTGTATGTCTACGCAGAATCCCTATCCCTAATACAAATTGAAATGTACAACAATTAATTAAATATTCCTTTTCTTAAAACAAAAAAAGGTCCCTTTATGTCTGAGAATTCCCGAAAAATATTCATTTTTTTTTTACGCTGGGTTTCATATTTCTTCAGTACTTATATAATATAAGTCTATTATTATATGTTATATATAATGAAATTAGACTAAAAAAAAATAAACAAGAAATGACAGGTTGGTATATCAATGAAAAAAATAAAGATGTGGAAGTGGAAAAGAAGACAAGGATTCTCTACAATGACACTGTAGACGAATTGAAAAGGGATGTAGCGCAGCTCGGTAGCGCGTTTGTTTTGGGTACAAAATGTCACAGGTTCAAATCCTGTCATCCCTACCTATTGCTTATCTTATGAGCAGAAACGCGAGGTCAATTGATATTAATTAAAATTGGATATACATAATCAACCGTTAATTTTATTATTTATGTTACTATTTATGATAGTATATATATCCAACGGGTTGGGTAACAAACTTTTTATTGTGATAATAAAGCGCTCTTAGTTCAGTTCGGTAGAACGTGGGTCTCCAAAACCCGATGTCGTAGGTTCAAATCCTACAGAGCGTGATTAGATTCTTGTTATTTTTTTTATTTGTTAGGTCGAAAATAAAACTTAAAAAGTTGAACAGAAATTTGAAATTGACCTCCTGTAGATTAAAGCCGGTAGGAGGTCAATCAAAAAAAAAGATATGTTAATTAATCAAAGGTCCAATTGATCACCACGTCTGTATTGTAAATATGCAGTTACGAATAATCCAGCCAAAGTAATAGGAATTAAACCTAAGACGATTCCAAATAGAAAAACTTCAATCATTTCAATTTCTTTGAAAGGTGAAAAGGAGAGGTAATGTTTATCCTTAAATATTAATGGGACTTACCCATGAATCTCAACGAACAAGAATTTAAAGGTAAGGAACTATAGAATATATGAATTACCACAGAAGGATTTTGTTATGAATTGTTCATGTAATTAATTTTAAATAAGTCGTATCTTGTTCAGACCGATAAATAGAGACGAGGTTATAGTCAAGGCTGCTAGTAAAAAACCGAAATAACTAGTTATAGTAGACATGAAAAGACTAAATGAAATATGTTCTTTT